CCCATAAAGTCAAGGGAATGGTTGGCTAATTGCTTTTTATAGACCCTTTCCAAGTGAAAGCACAAGTCAAAATAACTTTCGCAAAAAGTTACAAGGTAATATTTCCAGTTATTCAAGAAAGGAGATGTACCCTTCGAAAACAGAATAGACTTTCCTTGATACCTAACATAATACATGACAGGATCTTTGAACAACCATAGATTAATCCGAAAGTCCTTAGCAAAGGTTTCGGTAGGGCTTTCTGTTTTTCTTTTTACATAAAAATAGATTCGCTCAAGAAGGTCTCCAAAGGATATTGATCGTAAACGAGAAAATTGGCTATGGAGAAAAACGAAAATGGATTCATATTCACATACATAAGAATTATATAAGAAGACGAATAATCTTTGATTTATTTTTGTTAAAAGAGCAAAACGGGGATTCTTTCTAACACTAAGATTATTCCAATCCCGATATTCGTGAAAAAAGAATCGTAAAAAATGCAAAGAAGGAGTATCTTTTACCCAACAGCGAAGGATTTGAACCAAGATTTCCAGATGGATCGGATGGGGTATTCGTATATCTAACACAGAATGAAAATGTACAAAATTATCCTCTAAGAAAGGAAATATTGAATGAATTGATCGCAAACTTTGAGATTTTAACATACCCTTCTGTTCTTCATAAGGTATTAATCGTATAGAAAAGGGGATTTCCACAATAAACGAAAATACCTCGGATATCATTTGAGAATACAAATTCTTGCTGCGCCAAAAAAGGGGATTTTGTTTAAAATCATTAGCAGAAATAAGAATCTGTCGATCCATTTGATTAATTAAACGTTTTACAATAAGGAAACTCGATTTATTGTCATAACCTGGATTTTCCAACAAAATTGGTCGATTTAAACTATGATCATGAGCAAGTGCATAAATATACTCCTGAAAGCTAAGCGGATATAGAAAGTCTTGCTCTTGAGATCTATCAAATTGTGAATATCGTCGCATTTTCTCCATTAGAAGTTTTATTTGAATCAAAGCTAGAAGATTTGGGGTTATCAAATGATACATAGTGCAATACAGACAAAACACGGTAAATAGATACCCTGGACACAAGTAAACCTATCAATGAATTCCCTATCCTCTCACTTTTCCATTTTTCTTTGATCTTATAGGATAACAAGGTGGCTAGAAATCCTTTCTTTTTTCAAACTAATTGCTCTTTTGATTTTGGAAAAACTTTCTTTATCAATATACTGGTTCTTATACACACGCATCTCCGTTTTATCTTATAATGGAGAACTGCAATAGTTAGGATTCATTGAAAAATCGAGAATTTACCCATGGGTAAAGAATTCCTCCCCGTATCGGTACTAATATTTTTTTAACGTCTAATTAGATCAGGACCTAATTCAAATTCAGAATAGAAGCTCGTTGCTTTGTCTTTCTTTAGAATTCTAATTAATTGAAACCATAGGGCCCTATCCATTTATTAACCCGACCAAACTTTATTTTGTTCCATTCCAATACCTCGAACACCCATCCGGCAAGAATGAAATATTATTTGAAATCTCCATCAATACGACATGCTGTTGTTTCCATTCATCCCCTTTCAGGATCAGTCGTAGTCTTCCAAACTTTACCGATGGTATGGATGAATCCCTTGCTTCATCCAAATGTGTAAAAAATCCTAGCCGCACTTAAAAGCCGAGTACTCTACCGTTGAGTTAGCAACCCAAAGAGAAGAAATCTATAAGAATTCGATAACGATAATGGGTGGATAATAAAAAGGAGTATAGATACAATCTGAATAAAAATAAATTCAACAAAAATATTAAAAAAAAGAAATGAAATCATTGAACTAACAAACAAACCGCAACATACTTTGTATTAATTTGAAAGAACAAAATAAATAAAAATTAGCAGATAAAAGATAAAATTAGATAAAGATAAAAAAAAGAAAAAGATAGTAAAATAGAAAAATTTATAGGAGAATCTTCTCCCTTATCTACCTTTTCAATCAAACAAAAGAAGCTTTGGTATCACCCATGTATCAAAGAATCCACCATTTGAATGAAATAAAGTAAAAAACAAACTCATATGACGGAAATAGATAGATCCAACTTGACTTATCACGATGAATTATATTTGTTCAATACACTGTTGTCAATAGAAAAGAATAGAGCGGGAACTCAAAAGAATTCAATTGAATTTCACCCCTTATTTTATATCCAAGTGAAATTGAAAAAAACTGTAAAAGTTGTGTTAGGTCGATAAAGCCCATATCTAATTCTATTCTATATGCATAGAAAGCGTAGAGATAGGATAATAAAAAAGAAAAAAGTGAAAAAGCGCGGATTGAGTGAATACATAATATATTCACTTCACGAAATAGACGAAGCAAACTTAACCCTTAATCCCTTATTTAATTTATTAATTTACTAGTAGGGTTCCCATCCAATGGCATCCAATGGATGGGAATATACCAATTTTCTAGCATCAATAAAAGAAAAAAGAAAGTTTTGTCATTATCGAACATGAGATTCGATGAAAACAATGATAAATATCTACGAATCGAACCGAATGAAGAGGGAACTCTAACGAAAAAACAATAAGTAAAGGTTAACTTATAGGTATATACAAGTCCTACCCCCCTTTTTTACTTAATTGCCTCTCGTTTGATTAGGACAAAGCTGCGTAAAAACCCTGACCCTTTGTAAAAATAGAAAAATATCCTGAACCATTCCCGTGGGTTGAACTCCTCTTTCAAGGAAATAGAGAATAACAGGAATATTTAAATAAGTTTGCTTCTCTATCAGAGCATAAAAACCCACTTTATGCAGATCTTTGCCTTCTCTTCGAGATCGAACATCAATTGGAACGATTCGATAGACGACTTAGTGAGGTAGGTGTAGATGAAGAATACCCCCTAGAAACGTATAGGAAGTTTTCTCTTCGTACGGCTCGAGAACAAAGAATTTCATTCGAAATTTTATCTATGGCTCTCTATAGAATTAGACTCTAGAAAGTATACAATTCTAATAAATAAACTCTACTAAGGAAACCCTGTTATACTCATAACTCAAGTTAGCTAACTCTCAAATAGCTCAAAGGAAAATAATTAGACAATCTCTTTTATTGAGTGGTCTTTACACCTTTTTTCTTTGTCTCGAATCAAATTTATTTTGATTCTTAAGTCTGGCCCAGTTATTAGTTATTGCGACAATAAAAAAAAAGGCGTTTCCTTGTTCTGAGACCCTTTATCTTTGTTTTAAATCATTGGGTTTAGACATTACTTCGGTGCTTTTGAATCCTTTCAAAATGGTAGCAACATACCCCCTTTTAGATTTCCATTAACCCTAGATTCTTGTTCCGAAAAAGAAATTAAAACTTTCTACTCGAGCTCCATCGTGGACTATTTATCATCCCAACGGATGTCGAGACAAGAGCACCTTCGTTTCTATAGAAATAGAAGATGGCGAATATAAGAAGGAATACACAGCGGATCGTGCCCTTCAAGTCGCACGTTGCTCACACCGTTTCAAACGAAGTTTTACCATAAGATTCTTCTGGTTTGGTTTGAAAAAAATACATCTAGGTCTTTTATATCGAATTCCATATATACCCTTTCTTTTAGTTAAATTTTTATTAATGAGATTCGAGCAAGCGCAGGTAGTTTAATACCTTCGTTTAATGATTAACTCCTATCTGTTCCTCCGGAATAATGGAACAGAAACCAAAAGGTCGAGTCGTATGTTCTGCCTAGGGATAAAGCCAAACAAGTACCAATTAAGTTGCTCTTTTTTTGGTAGGTTAAAAAAACTTAAACCATAAAATAATTCGAAGACCCCGTCTGCGGGATCGAAAAAAATAGAGAGGAACTCCAACATTTCAAAAAGGAATCATTTCAAATAGGAATAAAGGATATACTCTGGGACGGAAGGATTCGAACCTCCGAATAGCGGGACCAAAACCCGTTGCCTTACCACTTGGCCACGCCCCATTTAGATTTCTATTCGACATGAATAATCAATAATATTAATATTGATTTTTTGTCAACTCCAAGATAAATAGGTATAGAGTCGATTAATTTGTTAGTAACATTTTAATACGTGTCAATATAGAATGTAACTTAATTTATTGATCATTAGATAGAATTCAATTAAGATATTGTATGAAAAGTATGATTTCTTCTATTCTCTTTTGAGAATTAGAGGACTTTTGATTGGGCGGATTCTAAAGAAAAGAGGGACTCTTTGTCTCCCTTCATTTTACCCTTTCCTTTTATTTATATTATATAAATATTATATAAATAACTCAATCAAAATGGAATTATCTCACAGAACAAAACGTCTGCTATGCTTAATATTTATAGTTTGATAGGGATCTGCCATTATGCCTTTTTTTCATATTCAAGTAGCTTTTTCTTCGGAAAATTGCCCGAGGCCTATGCTTTTTTGAATCCAATCGTAGATGTTATGCCCGTCATACCTCTGCTATTTTTTCTCTTAGCTTTTGTTTGGCAAGCTGCTGTAAGTTTTCGATAAGATATTTCATTTAAAAATCGACGATAAAATTACTGCTTTACTTTAGTTGATAATAAATTCTAACAATTAATAACATCATATATGTTTTAGAGTACGAACCCCTCAATTCAACTTCTTGGTTAGTCGGAATAAAACCGACTTCCCACGCTTTATTTTTTTATTTTTGAACCTTTTTTGAGTGAAAGCCCCGTATTGTTCTTTTTTATTATTCTTTTTATATTAATTAGGTATTAATTAGGATCTCCGCAATAACTAATTCCGGATCTAAAAAATATTTTTATTTTGTTTAACGGAAAACTCCTTTTCTATTTCGAATTTGGTTATTCGTATTCACAGAGGATATGCGGTAGAAAATTATAGGACCTATTCTATTTTTTTTTTTCAAAAAAATTATCTTGGAGATTTTAGAATGCTTACTCTCAAACTCTTCGTTTACACAGTAGTGATATTTTTTGTTTCTCTCTTCATCTTTGGA